CTGTGCTTCAATATAATTACCAGGAGTAAGCGTTATAGCTTGTTTCCAATACTCGGCGGCTTGGTCGAACCAAGCCTCCGCAATTTCGGAATCTCCCTGTCGAATGGCCTGCTCCCCCCGGTCGGAATAGGAATAGGTGGGTCAATTCCTTCCCTTAGAACCGTACTTGAGGGTTTCCTACCTCATACGGCTCCGCAATCAATTCTTTTGGTTTTTCGTTTTTTTTGTTAATCTGTTAATCTGTCCTGTCCTATCTAATCCATTCAAAGAGATTTCCGATAGATCTATCCCAGTTATTTAGGATTAACTAAAAGAGGTGAATTCCATGAGTTTGAAACTTTCATTTTTATTAATGATTCATTTTCATTTTAGTTTTATCTCTTTTCCCATCCTTTACCATCCTCAGAAGAATAAAGTACGGGTCTTTTCGCTATTATTTTCTTTTTATCCTACTAATTTTCTTAAAGGTAACTATCTCAGTTTCATAGAGAAATGAATATAGAATCTTTGAAAAAGGCTTTTTTTTATTCTTATTCATTTTCTTCTTATTCAAGATTCATAATAAGGAAAAGATAAGAAGGAAAAGAAAAACCTTACTATCTTTGGGATCTGATGCTACGCCGCTGCTCAATACCTTACCTTTAGGGGGTCGGCTCGATTACATAAGCGGATTCCTAACTTTTTTCTCATACCATGAGATAAGTAATAAGTAAACAGTTCTTATTGCATTGGCTCGACTCAAAACCTCGCAAATTTATCCTTACGGCGCTTCCTCTATCAATTAGATCTTTTATCCATAGAATAAAGTATCTAGGCATATCTTTTTTTTTCATATTTCAACTTCTACGAAGTTTCTTTCCTTGCTACAGCTGATAAAAATCGTTATTTTGGACGATGTATACGTAGCAAGCCTTTTCTTTTTTTGTTCTAGTATTTTATAGTGGCTTTGCTCTTAACTTTCTTTCCTTTTTTCTTTCTCTTTCTATAGTGGAGATAGCCGCACGTAATGACAGATCACAGCCATATTATTAAAAGCTTGTGGTAAGAATGGGTTTCGCTCTAGTGCCCGAAAATAATATTCCAAAGCTTTCGTATGTTCTCCGTTACTTGTGTGGATAAGGCCTATATTATAGAGTATATAGCTTCGATCATAGGGATCCATTTCTAGTCGCATAGCTTCATAATAATTCTGCAAAGCTTCCGCATAATTTCCTTCGGATTGAGCCGACATCCGTTACGGTCGTCATTCGATTTCAAGATTCAAGAATCTCCGTTCCAAAACCGTACGTGAGATTTTCATCTCATACGGCTCCTCCCTTAATTTGTGTGTATAATGAGAGTGGTACAAGGAATAAAAAAAGATTTTAATTGTCGCATTATTAACTGAGCGGGGCTAGTGTTTTTACAAGAAATCTCTAGCCAACCCCCCTTTTTAACTTTAAAAGAAAAGAGTTTGTCTTAACACCAAACGTGTTGGTACTAGATAAAAAAAAAAGGGTAATTATAAAAATTTCTTTGTCCTCAACGCCCACTAATTCCTGGTAATTGCGCACTTCAACAGTCTTCGATGGTTATACGTGTATACAAAGTACGAACGAGATGGATGTTTTTTGTCCCAACCATTCATTCTTCTTCGGCCCGATCCCTATAGGGTCAAGGGATAATTTATAACAAAATTTTCGTGTTGTTGATTCCTAGACGTAGTGCTTCTTCCCCTATGCCGCCTATTGGGACGAGTCCAATCAAATAGGGTTGACCCACATTATAGAATAGAACCCACATAGGTCTAGCCTTTCGCTCAATACTAGAATAAAATCAATTGACAATTGAAGCACCTAAGGTTGCATTAATCGGGTATACACGACAGAAGGAATTGTTCTTATGTTATTGAAAAACTGCACCTTCAGCAAGCGTAGATTTTTTTTCAAGAATTCTTTTTCTTTCTATCCCGAATACATGTGTCTTTCTCCTAAGGCCGAGGGCGGTAAAAAAAAAGAATCAAATCACACCATCTCTGTAATAGGTAAATGCCTCCTTTTCTCCTGAGGTTGTCGGAATTACTCGTAATAAGATGTTGGCCATAATTGAAAAGGTCTTATCAATAAAATTTCCATTTATCCGTGATCTAGGCATAGAGAGCAATCCGTTCTATAATTCGATTCTTTTCATTACCTCTCGCGAGAAAATGATCCCACAAACAAAGGAAGGAATTATACAACGCAAAATAACAGAAAAAGAAAAGAGACTCATTAACAAAAAAAAGAGATATCCCCTTACTCCAATGCTTTTTTTACAGGATTTGGATTTGACAGGAATCAATAAAAAAAAGAAATAGTTGGTTGAATCCGACTCACTTTCGCCCACATCACATGGAGTGATATAAAAATGAATGGAACTTTTCCGATTTCATCGAAGTTGAATCATTCTATGACGAAACTAGAGCAACCGCCCACTCTTTTATTGGGTGCAGAAGCAAGTATACAATCAAATGTCAAATATATAAATTACTGGGATTTCTTTTTTAATTTGTACTAGAGCTATGGGCGAAGGGATTATTGGTGAGAGATCTAAAACGGGAAAGGAAGTAATTTGCCTTTTCTTATGGAAATGGAATTGTAGTCTAAATAGAATCATCTAAAGTAAAGGTATCCATTAACCATAGTCATAGTATAAAAAAAAAAAAAAGATAGACCCCGATTTGTGCCCCATTCATTGATTCAATTCCGTAAAAATATCAGAAAAAGAATAGGGGCAGGGTAGTAGGGGTAGGAGCATTCTCATTCTCTTCGCAAACAAAGATGAATAGATATATATATATTTTTTTTGAACCGTTTTTCACAAAAAATCCCGGTATTTACCAGGCTCAAAAAAAGGCCTTTCTTTTTTCTTTGATGAAAGGCTTTCTATTTCTATTTTTATATAGATAGTTGAATTGAATTTGTTGTCCGGCCCTACCTAACAAAACTACCCAATTTGAATGACTCGCTGTTTAGTCGGTTTCGGGGCCATAATCGTTGTGTAGGAGAGATGGCCGAGTGGTTCAAGGCGTAGCATTGGAACTGCTATGTAGACTTTTGTTTACCGAGGGTTCGAATCCCTCTCTTTCCGCACCTTCGCCCAATTCACAAATGTAATATTAATGGCTACAATGTCTCAAATCAAATAACAATGGATACCAGTATTCAAAGAATTCGCCCTTTCTAGAGATTCTTTTTTCCTAATTTATGTGGCATTAGGAAAATGCTGGAAAGAGCATACAAAGAGCAAAATTTCTTTACTGATCCATGATACATGAATGAGAGAAAAACCTCCGATTGCTTTAACTTCGTACCCACGAAAGGAGGGGGACAAAACGGCCCGAAAGCTTGTTTTGTTGTTATCTTACTTAGGATTTAGTTTGACGAGAATAATATCCTACAAGCACCAATTCTTCTATTTTCAAACCAACCGACTTTCTATCTATTATTTGATTGACTAACCCCTTATATTGGAGTGGGTACCTAGTCAAATGATCTGGTAATTTATTTTTCTTACGGAGTGATGATTCAAGATAATTTTGAATTAGAGTTCTTGATTTTTCTTTCTCCCTTGCTGTAATGATATCTCGGGGTTTGCAGCGATAACTTGGTATATCAACCATGCGGCCGTTTACTAAGATATGTCTATGATTAACTAATTGGCGGGCTTGAGGAATAGTAGAAGCCATCCCCAATCGAAAAAGGGTATTATCCAAACGCATTTCAAGTAATTGTAGTAAAACTTGACCTGTTATCCCCTTGGCTTTTACAGCAATACGAACGTATTGAAGTAATTGGCGTTCTGTAAGACCATAATGAAAACGGATTCTTTGTTTTTCGTGTAAACAACTTTGATAGTAATTTTTTTCCCTTTTTTTCCTAAAGGGCCGAGTTTTGTCTTTGGGTATTCTAGTAGTTAGGCCCGGTAAGTTCCCAAGCCGGCGTATTTTTTTGAAACGAGGTCCTCGGTAACGCGACATATAAACTCCCTTTTTAGTTCAATTTCAAAAACCTAAATTAAAAATGAACTCAACGATAAATGAAGCGAAAGCGTTGAAATATTGTACTACGATTCCATTGTAGTCCAAAGAATAATGAGATGAAATCTAGCAATATTTGTATTGTATACATAAAAAAAAAAATGAAAAAGGTAGCCCTTTTGGTTTGTTCTGCGGGGATCTAACTCCTTAGATTTTTATTAAAAAAAGTAGAAGTTCCTACGGCATAATGGACCATCGTCCCCGGAGGGACGAAGCCTTTTCAATGTTATGCGGTTTCAAACATTATTATGTAAAAAATCAACGAACTCAAAAAAAGCCGGCTATCGGAATCGAACCGATGACCCTCGCATTACAAATGCGATGCTCTAACCTCTGAGCTAAGCGGGCTCAACTAACAAACAGAAATTTTATATGCATAGGAAGTCCGTAAACTGCAGGGGTTTTGGCTATTAAAATGAACTGTTCAATTCATTCTTAGCTATTCAGTCAGTATTCAGAATTAATATTCAAATATAATTAAAGAAATATATAATAAATAAAATTATCAAATAAATATTTGATATTCTAAATATTAGAATATTGATATTATAGAACAGAACATACCAATTCATATAACAATTAATAGAATATAACGGTCAGTATAGTATATAATTGATATTTATTTCTCAATTACCAAAATAATCAATATCTTCCTTGTTAATTAGAAATTAAAAAGAGGTAAGATTTTTTTTTTATTTTTTATTTAATTGAATTCAAAACGGGTATTTGAAATTTTTTGAATTTCTTTTTTATTATTATATATTGAATTCTATTTCATTACGTATTGAATTCTAAATTACTAAATTAATGGAAAAATGAGTTATAGCCATTAACTATTAACTATAATATGGTTAAATCTTAAAATCTTAACCAGTTATATATCCTATCGTATTAATTCTTATATATATATATATATAATATATATAAATTTTCGTCTTATATATTTATATATTCGCCAATTTATTTGATTCTTTTTTTTTTTATACTCTAATCTAAAAATTTTTGTATATACTCTAACTCTAATCTCATTTTTTTCTATTTATATTTTTTTCTATTTATATAATAATTAATTATTTAGATAATAAATAGTCAATCTATTCTACTCTATTCTAATTATCTAATTAGAATTTATTAATATTTCATTTATTAATAATTTTGAATAAATAGAAAATGAAATGCCCGTTTTATTTACCCCATTTGCGTTTTTTTATGTTATATAGCATAGCATTTATTCTAAGTAAAGATAAAAAAAAAATGAAATTCAAAAAAAGCAATTCAGATAATAGTGAGACATCACTATGTTTTCATTCGAAAAGTGAAAGCTAAAGAAAAGACGAAAAAAAAATAAAGAAAGAACGGACCGTTCGAGTATTCAAAGTTAGATAAAAAAAAAATGAGAGGAAGTAAGCATATATACCTTGTGTAATATATGGATCTATCCGTCTAAATGGAGTTGCGGGTACAGAAACGGTATAATCCTTTTGGACCAAAGAGGTCCCCGATAGAATCGAGATGAAAGAAAGCGGGCAATAAAAAAAAATAGAAGACCTATTAGATATAGGAATAGGCCTCCCTCTAATTCTAATGAATTCAAGGGGTCTAGCATAAATGAAAGAGAGTAGGAAGGTTATCATAATACATAATGAGATCCGAATTTCAAAAATATGAAAACAAATTTCAACTCAAAACAAAAAGCAAGGGGGGTATGGCGAAATTGGTAGACGCAACGGACTTAATTGGATTGAGCCTTAGTACGGAAACCTACTAAGTGATAACTTTCAAATTCAGAGAAACCCTGGAATAAAAGAGGGGCAATCCTGAGCCAAATCCTTTTTTACGAAAATAAAGAGGGTCTCAGAAAGCGAGAATAGAAAAAAAAGGACAGGTGCAGAGACTCAATGGAAGCTGTTCTAACAAATGGAGTCGGCTGCTTTACGTTGATAAAGGAAGCCTTCTATCGAACCTTCAGAAAGGGCAAGGGTAAACCTATATATACGTACTGAAAGATTGCTTCAAATGATTTCAGATGATTAATGAAAATGCGAGTCCGTATATATAGAGAATTCATATATAAGAATCGAATAGTCATTGATCAAATCATTGACCCCAGAGTCTGATGGATCTTTTCTTTTGAATAACAGATTAATCGGACGAGAATAAAGAGAGAGTCCTGTTCTACATGTCAATAACAGGCAACAATGAAATTTATAGTAAGAGGAAAATCCGTCGATGTTAAAAATCGTGAGGGTTCAAGTCCCTCTATCCCCAACAAAGTCTCCTTCAACTCCCTTCCCTAACTCTTTGCTGCCTTTCAATTTTGAAAGGGTTTCCAAATTTGTTATCTTTCTCATTTCTTCTCTTTATTTTCCTTTTTCACAAAAAAAGTACCCAATAGACCCTTTTTTTCCTCTTATCACAGGTCTTGCGGTATATATGACACACGTACAAAGGGGATGGCCCAGGAACCCTCATGTGATTTGTTGAAGGATTCAGAATCCATATTTGTACATTACGCGTTTTGTACAAAGTCTTCTTTTTTTTAAGGATCTAAGAAATGCGGGGCGTGGAAAAGACTCAAAATACCTTGTTTCGTCATTTTTTTGAATTGACATAAACTCAAGTCATCTAATAAAATAAGGGATGATGCGTTGGAAATGGTCGGGATAGCTCAGCTGGTAGAGCAGAGGACTGAAAATCCTCGTGTCGCCAGTTCAAATCTGGTTCCCGGCAATTGCTATTTATATGGGTCTCTACTCTATAAAATTTATTACCAAATTTATTATTTATTACCAAATTTATTGATAGAGGGTTGCCAAGTGTCTGGAAATAGAACCTCCCTTTTATTTGAGTTTTCTTTCATAGTTTGAGTCCCCGCATCACCTTCTAGATCCTTTTTTTTTAAGCACTGCGCAGAGCCTTTTTTTTAAGCACTGCGCAGAGCCTTTTTTTTAAGCACTGCGCGCGGTACAAAGTCAAGTTTCTGGTACAGAACACCTTTTTAGTTCATCCTATTGATTCGACTCATCCGAAATAAGTATCTTCCAAATCCAAATTTTCGAATTTTACTGAATTTCGAATTGTCTTTTCTTTTTTTGTATTTATTTAGCCTATCCATAATATGACGGAGTCCTCCATTACTCTCTTTGATCTAGAAAAGAGCGTATAAATATTCCTTGATTGAATATCCGGAGTTCCAGAAATGGCGATTTCTTTCTTCTCATTCAATTTCAATGAGCGTCTTGTATTTCATAAAAATTGGGAGCAACATAATCCTTACGTAAGGGCCATCCTATCCAACTTTCCGGCATTAAAATACGTTTCATCCGTGGATGATGATCATAAGAGATTCCCAACATATCATAAGATTCCCTTTCTTGAAAATCCGCACTTTTCCAAACCCAGAAAACGGACGGAATTCCAGGATTATTCCTTGGAACAAAAAC